AGAACTTATTAAAAAAAAAAAACTAGACGAATTAAAAGAAAGAATGATCTCTCAATATCTTTTGCCGATAGAAAAGAGTTTGAAGAGAAAAAAAACCTAAATACTTAGTCCTAGATGTAATAGAAAAAAGAAATTATTAAAAAAAGGGATACATAAAAAAAATAGCAAAAAAGATAAGAAGAGATTCGTCCGGCACCAATATATTTAAACCACTCACTTAAAAAAAAATTTGAAATACCTAAAAGATTAATAATCCCATCAATTATGTATTTATCAAAAAAAGAGACAGATTTTGCAATCCCTCTTATACTTTCAGTTAAGATACTTGTATAAAAAAAATCTATGTAACCTCTATAATATGACCAATTGTATATCAGATTTACTACAGGATCGGAGAAAATCCTTTTATAACCCCTTTCTAGAATAAAAATGTTGTGAATGGAATTTCCATCTTTGGTAATGAAAATTGCGTAAAGAAATGTGAACAATTTATAAACAAAGATAAGTATCTTCCTACAAATAAAAATAAAGAAAATGGTTTATTTGGCCTAATTATCGATTAGAAGATTTAGCTTGTATGAATCGATATTGATTTAATACCAATAGTGGAAGTCGTTTTAATATGTCAAGAATACATATGTCTCCACGATGAAAAAAAAGATAATCTATCTTTTATATATCAGGTAACATATTTATATATTGTAGGAAGACAAAAACTTCGATTTTTTATGTTACATTTTAATTATAATACAGGATACTTATTTAATATTATATCTATTAGATCTAGAATGGATATATATATTATTTTCATTTTAATTATATATCTAGTTAAAACAAAAAGAATATTAAGAATCTTATTTTAGATTATATTGAAGTATAGGGATCTCTTTTACTACGTATTAACTTTTCACAAAAATTTTATATATATATAATTTTTGTGAAAAAAAAAAAAACGGAATTCTTAAATCTGGACGATTTTTAATGCGCGTGTTATTATTATTTAAAATTATTATTATTTAAAACAAATAAGCCGCCATGGTGGAATTGGTAGACACGCTGCTCTTAGGAAGCAGTGCTAGAGCATCTCGGTTCGAGTCCGAGTGGCGGCATCCGAGCGTCCTAAAGGAATAAATCTTATAATGTATTTAATATTTAATTCCTTATTTTGATTTGGTAATTGGATTTTTTTTTTATTTATGATATTTGCGACTTTAGAACATATATTAACTCATATATCTTTTTCCATCATTTCTATTGTAATTACGATTTATTTGATGACCTTATTAGCCCAAGAAATCATAGGATTATGTGATTCGTCAGAAAAAGGGATGATAGCTACTTTTTTATCTATAACAGGATTATTAGTTATTCATTGGTTTTATTCGGGGCATTTCCCATTAAGTAATTTATATGAATCATTAATGTTCCTTTCATGGAGTTTCTTCATTATTCATATTATTCCTCATTTTAGAAAGCATAAAAAAAAAAATTATTTAAGTGCAATAACTACGCCAAGTACTCTCTTTATGCAAGGATTCGCCACTTCAGGTCTTTTAACCGAAATGCAACAATCCACAATATTAGTACCTGCTTTACAATCCCAATGGTTGATGATGCATGTAAGTATGATGTTATTGAGCTATGCAGCTCTTTTATTTGGATCCTTATTTTCAATCGCTTTTTTAGTCATTACATTTCGAAAAAACATCCATATTTTTTGTAAAAACAACACAGAGTCTTTTTTATTTGATAAGATAAACTTGAATGATAAAAAAACCGTTTTTCAAAACACGTATTTTCTTTCATTTAGAAACTATTACAAATATCAATTGACTCAAAAATTGGATTATTGGAGTTACCGTGCCATTAGCCTGGGGTTTACCCTTTTAACCATAGGCATTCTTTCTGGAGCAGTATGGGCTAACGAAGCGTGGGGATCTTATTGGAATTGGGATCCTAAAGAAACTTGGGCATTTATTACTTGGACCATATATGCAATTTATTTACATACCAGAACAAACAAAAGTTTTCAAGGTACAAATTCGGCAATTGTAGCTTCTCTAGGATTTATTATAATCTGGATTTGTTATTTTGGAGTCAATTTATTAGGAATAGGTTTACATAGTTATGGTTCATTCTCATTTCCATCTAATTAAATAAATTACTTAAAAAGTATATTAGAAAATTCTTTCAATATAAAAAATTTGTGTGATTCTTTGAGAACCATTTCATTTTAATCCCTCAACAAAGGATTAAAATGAAATGGTTCTCAAAGATAAAATGAAATGATTTTCAAAGCATCTAATTATTATTTTTTTTATTTGATTATTTACTTTATAGATCAAAACTATCTATAAAAATAATTAGATAGAATAGCTTGTACCTTATCAATTGATAGCGAGAGAACCAAATCAGGATAAATACCAATTGCTATTACTGGCAGAAGAATGCAGATGGAAATAAAAAGTTCTCGTGGGCCAAAATCCACAAAATAAGAGGTTGAAAAATTAAATAACTTGTATCCATAGAACATCTGACGTAACATAGATAATAAATAAATAGGAGTTAATATCATTCCAATTCCCATTATAAAAAGAATGACTATTTTTGGCATTAGAAGGTATTTCGGACTAGTCATTATCCCAAAAAAGACTAAGGATTCGGCAACAAAACCACTCATTCCTGGCAATGCAAGAGAAGCCATAGAGAAACTACTAAACAAGGTAAATTGTTTTGGCATTGGGATGGATACCCCTCCCATTTCATCAAGATAAACAAGATGTATTCGGTCACAGCCCGTTCCACCCAAGAAAAAAAGCGCAGCACCAATGAATCCATGGGAGAGTAGTTGTAAAATAGCACCATTTAGCCCTGTATTGGTTACAGAACCGATTCCTATAATTATAAAACCCATATGAGATACGGAAGAATAAGCTATTCTTTTTTTTAAATTACGTTGACCAAAAGAGGTTGAAGCCGCATAAATTATTTGTATTGTTCCCACTATTACCAACCATGGAGAAAATATAGAATGAGCATGAGGTAAAAATTCCATATTGATTCGAACCAACCCATAGGCTCCCATTTTTAATAATATTCCGGCTAAAAGCATACATGTACTGTAATGTGCTTCTCCATGAGTATCGGGTAACCATGTATGTAGGGGTATAATCGGTGATTTGACAGCAAAAGCAATAAGAAAACCAAAATAGAATAGAATTTCCAACCCCGCGGGATATGATTGATTAGCTAAGGTTTCAAAATTCAATATTGGTTCATTGGAACTATATAAACCTATACCTAAGACCCCTATTAAAAGAAAAATGGAACCCCCTGCCGTGTATAAAATAAATTTGGTAGCTGAGTACAGGCGTTTTTTACCCCCCCACATAGATAAAAGTAAATAAACAGGAATTAATTCGAACTCCCACATGATGAAAAAAAGTAAAAGGTCGCGAGAAGAAAATGATCCTATTTGGCCACTATACATTACTAACATTAAGAAATAAAACAATCGCGAGTCCCGAGTAACAGGCCAAGCTGCTAAAGTGGCCAAAGTAGTGATAAATCCTGTCAGTAAAATAGGTCCTACGGAAAGTCCATCGATTCCCAATCTCCAGTGCAAATCAAAAATACTTATCCATTTATAATCCTCTTCCAATTGAATTAATGGATCGTCCAATTGGAAATAATAACAAAAAACGTAGGTCATTAGAAGGAGCTCTAGTAAGCATATACATATAGTATACCACCTAACTACTTTATTTCCTCTATGGGGGAGAAAAAAAATGAAAGAACCTGTCAGTATAGGCAAAACAACAATTATTGTTAACCAAGGAAAATAACTCATGGTAAAGACAAGATACGCTTTGACCATAAAAACCCGTACTAAGAAGAATAACTTTTCTACAGTACGGGTTTTTTGTCGGTAAAAAAAGAGGAATCAAATGATTCAATGTGGAGTTTTTTATAATATATCAATAAGCTAGAGCCATACTACGGGTTGTTTCATTCCCTAAATAAACACGAACACTCAAAAAATCCGTTGGACAAGCGGATTCACATCTCTTACAACCTACGCAGTCCTCAGTTCTTGGCGCAGAAGCAATTTGGTTAGCTTTACACCCATCCCAGGATATCATTTCCAATACATCTGTAGGACAAGCTCGTACACATTGGGTACACCCTATACATGTATCATAAATTACTACTGAATGTGACATTTGGTCTATAAATTCCAGTTTAGGAAATAAAAATTTTTTGATCTGGTAAAAAATAAGTAATGATAATAAATTTCTATATTGTATATACCAGACAAATCGGTAGTTTGCCAGAATTTTTTTATAATCCATTTATTTCTGGATGTGTTCACAAAAAAGTCCCATATTTTTTAATTTTTATTTCAACGTAATACAAGTTCTACATGCTAATCTAATGAAAAAGCATAGGAATTTGTTAATATTAATTAATATTTAAAATAAGAATTTATAATGTTTATAAATTTTTATTAATTTTATATTAAAACTAATATTCTACATATATTCTACATAAAAAAAAAAAAAAGGAATAAATAATTTTTTTATTATACATTAAAATATTATATTATTGAATATATCCAATTATACAATTACTACTATTTATTCAACAAATTGGATTGATTGATACGGGTGGATTTTCTATTACGATGGATTGAGGAAACTATGGCTAGCCCGATCGCTGCTTCAGCGGCTGCAATAGCTATAATAAAGATTGAGAAAATATCTCCTTTTAATTGCCGACTATCAAATAAATCTGAAAATGTTACAAGGTTTATATTAACCGAATTTAGTATAAGTTCAAGACACATAAGTGCTTTAACCATGTTTCGACTTGTGATCAATCCATAGACACCGATAGAAAATAAATAAGAACTCAAAAAAAGTACATGTTCAAACATCATGGACTAACTCCTTATCAATCTTGATTCAATTCAATATAAATAAACATTTATTCAAATGATTCAATCGACTAAAAAAAAATGACAAAACAAAATAAGATATTAGTGTTATATTAAATTGAAAATTTCGCTTATCTTATACCTTTTTTTTTTCTTTTATACATACTTTTTTTATATTACATTTTAATATATAAATAAATCTATAAATTACATTTAAATATATAAGAGATAAATAAAAAAAATGGAAAAATATACTTAATTTGAATTAGAAAAAAAAGAATAAAAATACATCATAAAGCAAGAAACTCTTTTTTTTATTTAAGATTTCTAATTATAAGAACTTATACTTCTTATTGACGAGCCATACTAATTGCACCTATCAAGGCAACTAAAAGAATTATAGAAATAAGTTCAAAAGGGAGAAAAAAATTGGTTGATAAATGAATCCCAATCCGTTGAACATTACTTATGAGGTCTTGTTCTATAATTTGGTTTGACCTTGTAGTCCAAACAATTCCGTACCATGATGTTTCCAAGATAGTGGTAATTAGTGAAAAAAGAATACTCGTACAAACCAGCGAAGTGACCCCACTCCCAACAGTCCAAAGACGGAAATCCATCGAGTATTCGGAACCCTTTGTAAACATTACAGCAAATATGATTAATACATTTATAGCCCCCACATAAATAAGGAGCTGCGCAGCAGCTACAAAATAGGAGTTCGATAAAATATAGAATAAAGATATACAAATAAGAACCAATCCTAATGAAAATGCAGAAAAAAGGGGATTGGTAAATAAAACCACTCCTAGACTTCCTAATATAAGAACGAATCCAAGAAATACTACAAAAAAATCATGTATTGGTCCAATTAAATCCATTATGTATAAAAGAAGTTGAAATATTTCATGACCTTATTAAATTAAACTGTCCAATAAAAAGAGGATTAACTTATTTTTTGTTCTTGTATATGATATGTTACTGATTTAATTTCATTTTAATGTAGTTTAAATTAATATGGATACAATTTTTTGACAAATTTGACCTTGTAAATCCGAAAATTTGTAAATTTTTAAAAGTTGACTTATAAAATAGACTTTATATATTGATAATTTGTATTAATTTTTTTTCATATTCACTTTATCATTATTGATTTATTAATAAATTCTTATTAAGATTATATATTTTAATACATCTACCTTAGACGGTATAACTAAATAAAATAAAGTATTCTCTTATTTATAAATTTGAATCTTCTCGTTTTAAATTAAACAAAGATTCTCAATAATAAAAATTTTTTACTTGTAAGTATTAAGTAATTTAATCAAAAATCAAATTTCTTTTGAATTATTCCTTTAGTAATCTTTTTTGACTCACCAAGTTCCTCTTTGTCTATGCCTATTTTGCTTTGAGTAAAATTTTTAATTGCTTGAATTGTGTAATCTCCGATTATAGGTATTGGTAACCGGCCCAAAGCAATTTGATTATAATTCAATTCGTGTCGATCATAAGTAGAAAGTTCGTATTCTTCAGTCATTGATAAACAGTTTGTTGGGCAATACTCAACACAGTTACCACAAAATATACATACTCCAAAATCAATACTATAATTAAGCAATTGTTTTTTTTTTATATCTGTTTTTAATCGCCAATCAACAACGGGTAAATCTATCGGACATACACGAACACATACTTCGCAAGCAATGCATTTATCGAATTCAAAATGAATTCGACCACGGAAACGTTCTGATGTAATCAATTTTTCATAGGGATATTGAATAGTTACAGGTAAACGATTTGTATGGGATAAGGTAACCATGAAACCCTGACCGATGTACCTTGCGGCTCGTAGTGTTTGTTGACCATAATTCATAAATCCGGTTATCATAGGAAGCATATCGTAGATATCCATGAAATGAATAAGTTGATGTTTCTTTCTCTTGTTTGAGATAGGTTATTAATTTATAATGCTCTTATCATATTTCCTTATTTATAGGGAAACCACTTGGAAAGAAGTTGTCAATAGTAGATTACCCAGAGATATAGGTAAAAGAAATTTCCATCCAAGATTTAATAGTTGATCCATTCTCATCCTAGGTAAAGTCCATCTTGTTGTAATAGAAATAAACAAAAACAAGTAAGCTTTAACTAATGTAATAAAAATACCTATTATCATTCCAAGAACTCCATCTATTTTATTTATTCCAAAAAGTTCAGGAATAAAGAAAATAGAAAAATTCCACCCGCCTAAGTAAAGAACTGTTACAAATAATGAAGAAACTAATAAATTTAAGTAAGAAGCAACGTAAAATAAACCATATTTTATACCTGAATATTCCGTTTGATAACCTGCTACTAATTCTTCTTCCGCTTCTGGTAAATCAAAAGGCAACCTTTCACATTCTGCTAGGGAAGAAATTATAAAAACGATAAAACCGATAGGTTGACGCCACAAATTCCACCCCAAAAAACCATATTTTGACTGGGCTTCAACTATATCAACTGTACTTGAACTGTTAGATAATTATAGTCGATGATAACATCACTGTTCCCATCCCTATTCCAGAACCGTACGTGAGACCTCCGCTTCATACGGCTCCTATATGGCCACAAATAAATGTAAGAACTAGTTCGATAATAACATTAATTCCGTATCCATCTATTAACATTGGAGGATGGATATAATAAAAGGAGGATAGATATAATAAAAAAATATCGAAGAGTCCAAAATTAGACCGATAAAATTCGGTCTGCTCAAATAATAAGAGGGCTTCCGAATTGATCTCATTCCCTTTCTTTATAAATCTAATTTCTTTGTTCAGTAATAACTTTAAATTTTCTTTCAATAAAATACTTCTTGTATCAATGGATATTTCAACCCATATCTTTTTATTACAAAAAAAAGTTAGAGACTCTTTCATGAATCATGATAAGAATTCCATGTAGATGTATAAAAGCAGAATAAATAGAAATCCTTTCTTATTCATTTGTCTTATTCATTCCGTATTTCATTATTTTTTTTTGTTCCTGTTCTTGTTTCTGAGAAGAGAGGTTACTCTGAAAAAAAAACAAAAGAAAAAGGATTAATTCGTTCTGGATAGTCATTTCGTTAATCAGTGAATAGGAGCATACTCTAGATCGGAATTTTGGATAAGTACTGCTTGATCGTTTCTACTAACTTAAAGCCTTCATTATGATTCTTTTTATGTAGAAATATCTCTTTCGATACTTTACATTATCTACATTACTAATCTTTTGTGTATTTTGGTGTTTCTAACTCATTCACTAATTTTTGATGGATCCTAGTATGGTAACAAGAAAATTCCATACGCTTGATCTTTTACGCCCGCTTCAAGACATGCTAATTAATTAAATAATCGCAGTCTTGGGGTAAACAGTTTCTACTGTTTATACTTATTTCCACTTTACACTTGTACATAGGGAATGAGATTTTATTTTCTTACTGCAAATTTTTAAGCTGTTTAATTTCACTCATATAACTATCTAGTTGAACTCAGTCACCTAAAGATTGAATAAAAAAAAATGAGGATACTCATTCAAAATATTTAATCTTTTTTCTAAACTAAAAAGTCAGGAGGTAAAAGATGTTTATGTTCTAACGAATCACACGTAGAGATATTGATAATACACATAGAGTTAAAGGTATTTCATAACTAATAGATTGAGCAGCGGCTCGTAGACCACCCAAGAAAGAATATTTATTATTGGATCCATATCCTGACATAAGAAGCGCAATAGGAGCAATACTAGAAATAGCGATCCATAAAAAAACACCTATACTGAAATCAGATAAAACAAGATTATATCCAAAAGGAATTACTAAATAACTTAGTAGAGTTGATATCACTGCTATAGTGGGTCCAAGACTGAATAATCGAATATCTCCCCGATACGGGAGAATGTCCTCTTTAAAAAGTAATTTTGTTCCATCTGCTAAAGCTTGAAGAATTCCTAAAGGTCCGGCATATTCAGGTCCAATACGCTGTTGTATGCCTGCTGATATTTCTCTTTCTAACCACACAATTACGAGTACACCTATTGTGATTCCTAATATCAAGATAACAATAGGTACAAGAATCCAGATGAATCCATAGACCTCTTTTAATAATTCTGATCCAGAAAAAGAATTGATAGTTTTTATTTCTGTCATATCGATTATCATTTTAACGATCAACCTCTCCCATAATGATATCTATACTACCTAGTATTGTCATGATATCAGCCAATTTCATCCTTTTAACTAACTGGGGAAGAATTTGCAAATTGATGAAACCCGGCGGACGAATTTTCCATCTCCAGGGAAAAACACTTTGATCTCCTATCAGAAAAATTCCTAATTCACCTTTTGGTGCTTCTACTCTCACATAAAGTTCTTGTTTCAATAATTCAAAATTGGGTGAGGGTTTTTTACTAATGAATCTGTATTCAAAATCATTCCAGTCGGAATTCTTTGCTCTATCAAAACGTCGTATTTCCAAATTTTCATAGGGTCCCCCCGGAATTCCTTCCAGAGCCTGTTGAATTATTTTTATAGATTCTGTCATTTCATTGATTCGTACTAAATAACGAGCTAAAGAATCTCCTTCTTTTTGCCATTGAATTTCCCAATCTAATTCATTGTAACACTCATAATCATCAACTTTACGAAGGTCCCATCGGATTCCGGAAGATCGTAACATGGGTCCTGATAAGCCCCAATTTATTGCGTCTTCCTCACCAATAATACCCACTCCCTCAACTCGTTCCAAAAAAATGGGGTTGCGTGTGATAAGTTTTTGATATTCGGCAACTCCCGTTAAAAAATAATCGCAAAAATCCAAACATTTATCTATCCAGCCATAAGGTAGATCCGCAGCTACTCCTCCAATACGGAAAAAGTTGTGCATCATTCGCATACCTGTGGCAGCTTCAAATAAATCATATATAAATTCTCTCTCTCTGAAAATATAGAAAAAAGGAGTCTGTGCACCAATATCTGCCATAAAAGGTCCAAGCCATAACAAATGAGAAGCTATACGACTCAACTCTAGCATAATAACTCTAATATAGTTGGCTCTTTGTGGCACTTGAATATTTCCCAATTGTTCTGGTGCATTTACGGTTATAGCTTCTGTGAACATAGTAGCTAAATAATCCCATCGTGTTACATAAGGAAGATATTGTATAATGGTTCGATTTTCTGCTATTTTTTCCATCCCTCTGTGTAAATAACCCAATATCGGTTCACAATCAATAACATCTTCACCGTCGAGAGTAATGATCAGCCGAAGAACACCATGCATTGATGGGTGTTGAGGACCCATATTGACTATCATGAAATCCTTTTTTGTAGCTGGTATAGTCATATATTTTTTCTCCAATTCATTATTTCATGAATTTCTCAAAAGGAGGTTCATCAAAATGAAAAATATACTCATTATTATATATAGCAATTCTAATAATAATATTTTAATGAAATAATCAATAATAATAAAATCAATTGAAATTTAGAAAATAAATAAATTGAAATAAATCTTTAGTCGGATTAACGAGTTTTTTGCTCCCTAATATTCAACTGACCTATTAATTTTTTATAACGTATCTTGTTTTTCTTTGCCAAATAAGCTAATAATCGCTGACGCTTGCCCAAAATTATTCGAAGACCTCTCTGAGATAAAAAATCTTTTTTGTGCAATTCTAGATGTGAAGTAAGTCTCCTTATCTTATTGGTGAAACTTAATATTTGAAATTCAACAGAACCTTTGTTTTCTTCTTTTTCTTGTGGAATAATTGAGATGAATGAATTTTTTACCATGAAATAAGGAAATTTTTCTACTTTTTATTGATCAAAAATAAGAAATATAATAACGGTTAATTTAATAATATAATAATACTAGTCATTTCCATCTGGTACATGTAAAATTTTTGATTTTTTTTTTACTTTTTATCCAAAATCTTGGATAAAAAGTAAAAAAAAAAATAATACTTGTGAACTAGAAGGATTTGTTTGTGCTTAACAATATTCGTGAGATTCCTTAGATAGAAGAATTCTAATTCTAGAATTACAATAACTAGTTCTAGATTCTATTAAATTGAAAAACACAAAACATTAATTAATGTAAGTTACTCATTTTATAAATTTTTTTTATAACTATTTGAATTTAAATTATACAAAAAATTGTTTTTTTGTTTATCGCACAAAAAAAGTTTTTGAATTTCCCGTTGAAACAGATTTAGCTAAAGAAAAAGCTTTAACTGCTGACAAATATCCTTTTTTCTTCCAAATATTTTTACGAATACGCTTTTTTGATAGAGAAATACGTTTTTTTGGAACTGCCATAATAAAGAGATTACTTTTTTTTATTATTGTATGTGAAAGACATGTATTGACTGATCCTTCTTTTTTTTTTCATTATCTCTTGTTATAGATAATAAAAGAATTTTTCCTAACATATAAAGACTTTATTAATAATAATATATATATATATTATGTAATATAATTATATTACATAATACTAGTATTTTTACTTTTTTTAGATTTCATTTAAAAATACTTTTTTATTCTTTTCTCTATTTTTTTATCTTTATTACATATATCGAAATAAAAGACATTTGTACCTTTGATTCTTATTCATAAACGTAAACATATCTAACTATAGATTATTATGATAATTTTTAATTTAATACGTCAAATAAATAAATTCAGAAGACCCTTTTCCTTAAAAAAAAAATTACAAATTTAGTATAAACATAAATGCAATTTCATTTAAGAATTTAAGAGGAGCGGTTAATTCCTTAAACAAAAAATTACCGGATACATAAAATATATTATTTTATATAAAATAAAGTAAGGAATATCATAGAATTTACCATAAATAAATATAGATTCTTTCTATTAAATTGAAATTTTATAAATACATATTGGATATTGAATTAGATAATAATTATAAATCTTCTAATTAGAATAAAGATTTCACTTTTTTTTATTTTTATATTGAAAATAACATGGTTATAAACCATTATTATGATATAATTATTAAAACTATTATAATAATAAAGAAAAATTTTAAATGGGTTTGTTTTATTATGGAACATATATATCAATATGCATGGATAATACCTCTACTTCCAATTACTGTCACTATATCCATAGGATTTGGACTTTTATTTGTTCCAACAGCAATAAAAAAAATTCGTCGTATCTGGGCTTTTTATAGTGTTTTATTCCTAAGTATAGCTATGGTTTTTGCGTCTAATTTATCTATTCAACAAATAAATGGAAATTTTGTCTATCAATATATATGGTCTTGGACCATCAATAATGATTTTTCCTTAGAGTTCGGGTATTTAATTGATCCACTGACTTCCATTATGTTAATATTAATTACTACAGTTGGAATCATGGTTCTTCTTTATAGTGACAATTATATGTCTCACGATCTAGGATATTTGAGATTTTTTGCTTATATGAATTTTTTCAATGCTTCCATGTTGGGATTAGTTACTAGTGCTAATTTGATACAAATTTATATTTTTTGGGAACTTGTGGGAGTATGTTCCTATTTATTAATAGGCTTTTGGTTCACTCGACCCACTGCAGCAAGTGCTTGTCAAAAGGCTTTTGTAACTAATCGCGTAGGAGACTTTGGGTTATTATTGGGAATCTTAGGTTTTTATTGGATGACAGGCAGTTTTGAATTTCGAAATTTGTTTGAAACATTTACTAAATTAATCCAGAATCATGAAGTAAATTCTTTATTTGCCACTTTGTGTGCTTTCCTATTATTTCTCGGGGCTATTGCTAAATCCGCACAATTTCCTCTTCATGTATGGTTACCTGATGCTATGGAGGGACCTACTCCTATTTCAGCTCTTATACATGCCGCTACTATGGTAGCAGCGGGTATTTTTCTTGTAGCTAGGCTTTTTCCTCTTTTTACAGTAATACCTTACATAATGCATTTTTTTTCGTGGATAGGTGTAATAACACTAGCCTTAGGTGCTACTTTAGCTCTTGCTCAAAGAGATATTAAAAGAAGTTTAGCCTATTCTACAATGTCTCAACTAGGGTATATTATGTTAGCTTTAGGTATCGGTTCATATCGGGTCGCTTTATTTCATTTAATCACTCATGCCTATTCGAAAGCATTATTGTTTTTGGGATCCGGATCCATTATTCATTCAATGGAACCTCTTGTTGGGTATTCCCCAGACAAAAGTCAGAATATGGCTCTTATGGGAGGTTTAACACGATATGTTCCAATTACAAAAATGAGTTTTTTATTAGGTACACTTTCTCTTTGCGGTATTCCCCCTCTTGCCTGTTTTTGGTCTAAAGATGAAATTATTAATGATAGTTGGTTGTATTCACCTTTTTTTGCGATAATAGCTTTTTTTACAGCGGGATTAACCGCATTTTATATGTTTCGGATGTATTTACTTACTTTTGAGGGCAATTTACATGTGCATTTAAAGAATTATAGTGAAATTTCAAATAGTTCCCTCTATTCAATCTCTTTATGGGGAAAAGAAGCATCAAATGGGGACAAAAAAAATCCATTTTTACCTGGAACGAAAAGTAATGAAAAAGTTTCTTTCTTTTTTAAAAACCCATATAAATTTGATGAGAATGTAATAAATAAAATGAAAAATTTGAGTCAAGAATTTGGTAAAAAAAATTCTTTTATGTATCCCCATGAATCAGATAATACTATCTTATTTCCATTGTTTATATTAGTATTGTTTACTTTGTTTGTTGGATTTATAGGGATTCCTTTTAATCAAGAAGAAATTCCTATAGATTTATTATCAAAATGGTTGACTCCGTTGGAAAATAAAAATACTCACGAGTGGTATGAATTTTTAACAAATGGAATTCCTTCCATAAGCATAGCTGTTTTTGGGATAATCATAGCCTTTTTTTTTTATGGACCTGTTTATTCGTCTTTCACAAATTTGGATTTAATCAACTCATTTGTAAAAAGGGGTTATAAAAGGATTTTCTCCGATCCTGTAGTAAATCTGATATACAATTGGTCATATTATAGAGGTTACATAGATTTTTTTTATACAAGTATCTTAACTGAAAGTATAAGAGGGATTGCAAAATCTGTCTCTTTTTTTGATAAATACATAATTGATGGGATTATTAATCTTTTAGGTATTTCAAATTTTTTTTTAAGTGAGTGGTTTAAATATATTGGTGCCGGACGAATCTCTTCTTATCTTTTTTGCTATTTTTTTTATGTATCCCTTTTTTTAATAATTTCTTTTTTCTATTACATCTAGGACTAAGTATTTAGGTTTTTTTTCTCTTCAAACTCTTTTCTATCGGCAAAAGATATTGAGAGATCATTCTTTCTTTTAATTCGTCTAGTTTTTTTTTTTTAATAAGTTCTTCAATACATTGTACTTTCTCATCATCTAGTTCCTCTTCCGGTTCCTCCGTTTTGTTTTGGTAAGTTGTTTTTATATCACGTTTTTCCGCACTTTTTCTCTTTTCTTCCGGTCCTGATATTTCCTTGTGGATTTTATAATTAACAATGGGCAACGACCTTCTGCCTAAATGGAAGATACTGGTAATAAATAATAAAATACTAAAGGTTCGAGCCAGAGAATTTTAAAATTCTGACAAAAGGTCCTTATTAGATCGAATAAAAGGATTTTGTCGCATTTGGAATACTACGAATTCAATCCAGTTAATGAATACAATGTGCCCCATTAACCAACCAACAAAACGACTTGTTACAAATAACATCTTGTTGTTGCATCGAGACATATAAATGTTGACTAATCTGCATAATGTTGAACTTGGTAAAAAAAAGGTTCAATAATGGAAAGATTAGATTGGTCAGGAATACACATGGAATGCTGAGATTGCGCATTCCTTTTTTAGTAGTAGATCCATAATCCAAAAAGTTTTTGTCACCGTTCCATAAGAAATAAAACAAAAGATAGGGTAAAACTAGCACAGTTATTGTATGAGATCTACCCAATGCTAGATGCATTGGCGTATAATAGATTGATATAAATATCATGAGTTGTCCCGTAATAAAACCTGTTGT